CCGTATCCTTTGAAGCCAAAATTGATTTTCCTTGATATCTACCATAAAACATAAAAGGATCGTGGAAAAACCATAGGCTAGTGGGAAAATCATTAGCAAACCCTCCTGCGCCAGAATGCTTGATTTTTCTAGATAAAAATTTTCGTTCAAAAAAGACAACAGAAGATGTTACTCGTAAATGAGAAGATTGGTTGCGGAAAAAACGTAAGAAAGATTCGTATTCACAAACATGAGAATTATACAGGAACAAGAAAATTCTTATATTTTTTTTTTTGAAAAAAAAAAGTGATTTTTTTGGACTAATCAGACTATTCCAATTAGAATAGTAGAGAAGAAAAAGCCCTAATAAATGCAAGGAAGAGGCATCTTTTACCCAATACCGGAGGTTTTTAACTAAAATTTCCAAATGAATCGGATAGGGTATTAATACATCTAATACATAATTTAAATGTGGTAATTTGTCCTCTAAAAAAGGAAATAGTGAATGAATTGATTGTAAATTAGAATACTTTACAATTTCTCTGTCCGTTAAGGAAGAAACAAATCGTAGGGAACATGGCATTTCCACAATGCCTGTAAATCCCTCTGATAGGATTTGAGAATACAAATCCTTATTGTACCCAAAAACTTGATCTTGATTTTGGTCCGAATGATTATCGGAAAAAATCAAATGATTCTCTTGATACATTCGAGTAATTAAACGTTTTACAATCAAAAAACTATATTGATTATCATTATCATAAACCACATTTTCACACAAATTCAATCTATTTAAACCCAGATCACGATCAAATGCATAAATATACTCCCGAAAGATAAGTGGGTATAGGAGGTCATATTTCCAAACCCTACCCGGCTCTAAATATTCTTGATATTCCTTCATTTTAAATTCGATTTGAACCAAAAGAGTAAAATATAGGATGGGATGGATTGGGTTATCAAATGATACTTATAGTACGATAGCGTTAAAACAAGGTATTATTAGGATACCTCGGAATAAAGATACGACATATTAATGAACTCTCTATCCTCTCTTTTTTCACCCAATTAATTGGTTTATGTTCATTCTCTAATATCAAGACGGTTAGAAATCCTTTATTTTTGCAATCGGATCGCTCTTTTGATTTTGAAAAAAAAAATCTTTATCAATATACTGCCTTCTTCATACACATGAATCTCCACTATATAATGAAGATTGCTAATAGTTAGGATTCATAAAAAATCGATAATCAGCCCATGGGAAAAGCTTTTACGCATCAAGCACTAATATAGTTTTAACGTCTAATTAGATCGGGTAATCATTCAAAAATGAATAACAGGAACTCGTTCCTTTTTCTCTTCCTATTAGAACCTCTAGTTAGGATCTATCCATTTATTTGCTCGACCAACTTTAGTTTTAATTGATTTGTTTGTTAAATTTAATCAATCCCAAGCTAAAAATGAAAACAATTGAAACAAGGTTTTGGCCTTATCCCTAAAATTGTAAAAATTTTACATTTTTCAAATTATCTATTGATACGACATGCTGCTTTTTCCAGTCCTTCCTTTCAGGATCAGTCGCGGTCTTACAAACTCTACCGATGGTATAGATGAATCCCTTGCTTCATAGAAATGTGTAAAAAATTGATAGCCGCACTTAAAAGCCGAGTACTCTACCGTTGAGTTAGTAACCCGAACTAAAAGAATTAGAGTGTATAGATACAATCGGAATCCTAATAAATAAAGAAATTCTCTTGTATGGCACAATCAAATCATTTCAAAAAGGCAAAAAAATTAAAGATCAAAGTCGAAATGAAAATTTTTGTAGACCAATTCTTGTCTTTTATATTCAAAATTATTCTTTTATATTCAAAATAGTTCTTTTTTTTTTAAGAAAAAAAAAAAAAAGACTTGGTACATCCAATGAACCCTTTAGTTGAATGAACTAAAATGGATAGGACAGAGGTAAATGGATTTATTTACCCATGCCCAGATTATATTCATTTGATACACTGTTGTCAATATAAAAGTGAATTTTGAGAAAAGAATCAAATAAACAAAATTGAAATAAAAAAAATTAAGGATTTAGGTTGGATTGGCACTACAACTCCATATGGAAGCGACATATAGGCATAAAAGGTGTATACGTACAAATAAATAAAACAAATGAAATAGAAAAATCCCAAGTTTAGTCAATGAATAGCAATCAATCAATACAAATAAAAAAGAAAAGATTTAAAGCTTTGACCTTTGTTTTTTTTTTTCATAGAATTCTACTCCCAAATGCCTATTGACATCACAATAGATCTTTTTTTTTATAATATAAAAGACGACATTATGTAGTAGCAAAAAGAAATGAAATAAGATATAAATAGAAAACTCTATACTGTATAAAAAAAGTAAAAGAAAAAATTATGCAAAACTATTGAAAACTCATCCACACGTTCATTAATTTATATATTTAATTAATTCAATTTTTATTGGTGATTTAAGGCGAAGGTTTATAAAAAACCCGCCTTATTTGAAATATCATGAACAGTTCCTGTCGGTTGAGCGCCTTTTTCAAGGAAATATAGAATAATAGGAATATTTAAATAAGTTTGATTTTTTATCGGATCATAAAAACCTACTTTACAGAAAGCTTTTCCTTCTCTTCGAGATCGAACATCAATTGCAACGATTCTATAAATGGCTCATTGGGATAGATGTAAATAACCCCCCCAGAGAAACGTATACGAAATTTTCTCCTCGTACGGCTCAAGAAAAGTAAAGTTATTTTTATGTATAGAATTCTAATATTAAATATCTTTCTAAAATCTTCAAATCAATTATATGAAGAATTCTCTTTCTTTATCGTATGATTTAAATACTTGTTTATTAATCTTTACCCAACCCAAAATTTTTTGTATTTGTCATTTGCGCGCTCATAACTCAAGTTTGATAACTCCAAAGGAAACCCTTTGTTTGTATAAGCATTTCGTTTATTGAGTTGTCTATAATCCCCTTTTTTTTGTCTGTCGCCTTTCAAATCTAATTTTGTGATTCTTTAATTTTAATTGAGTTCTTGTTGTTGAGACAGTTGAAAATGATATTTCCTTGTTCTAAGATCCTTTCCTCTTTCTTTGCCTTGAATCAGTGGGTTTAGACATAACTTCGGTGATCTTTGATTGTTTCATTTCAATCAAAATGGCAGCAACATACCCTTTATTTGTCATTTCTCTCTACCAACAAATCATACTAATGGTTGATTCCTGTGTAAGACACTTTTGATTTTATCGAAAGAATTTTCTAAATACAACAAAATTGAACTTTTGAATTGAAAACTTGCTTGAATTGCATCCTTTCGATTTCTATGTTGAAAATCGATTTAACAAAGCTGTCCCTATTTATTAAATGATACTAACCCTAGATTCTTGCCTCCACTAAACGAATAAATACGTTGTGCTCGAGCTCCATCTTGTACGATCCAGTTTGCACCCCCCCTTTAAAAAAAAAAAGAAAATTCTAGTGAAACAGGACAAATGATGTCGAGCCAAAAGCACTTTCAGTACTACCTATATAATAGAATAAAAAAATGGTGGGTGTAAGAATCCACAGCGGATCGTGTCCTTCAAGTCGCACGTTGCTTTCTACCACATCGTTTTAAACGAAGTTTTACCATAACATTCCTTTAGTTTCGAAAGAGTATTAAATTAATTCCATTATGTGAAATCATGAATAGTCATTGTTTGGTTTGTACATAATAACCTATTTTTTAATTTTACTTTTAGTTAGATAAATAATTGAATTTCTGATGAAATCACAGAAAAGATCCAATTTGACCCCAGATATCTCTCTATATATAGAGAGATATAGATATAAAAATTTTTACAAATAGATATACCTATCTAATATTATCTTATTCTATTTTAATATATATATAGATAAGAAACTGAAAATAAACTAACTAAAATATTATTAATAGTAAATCTAGTTTAGTTAGAACTAACTAGATTCACTTAACTATTTAAAAATTAAACAAACACAACTTAAATTGAAATTAAGTTATTTTTAATTCTGCATTTTAAAATAACTTGAGAGTGATAAGATCAATTCAAAAAATTAACACTTAATTCTTCGAGTACTAAAAACTCATAAAAAATTGTCAATTTCAAAGATAGATCACAAGTAGATTCTATTGGATCTCCGTGTTATTGGAACTCGATTAAATTTGTGAAAAATATATGATTAAAAGAAGACTCATTCAAAAAAATATATATATCGATTTTTTAATATTAGACTTTTAAACAGAAAATTGTTCAAAAACGTGACATTTATTATGCTTTATTCTGATATAAACTAAATAATCTATTCTATATATTATTATATATAGAGTAAATCTATGATAATAGAATACTATGTTGAGTGTATAAAAAGATATGTTCTGGGACGGAAGGATTCGAACCTCCGAATACCGGGACCAAAACCCGTTGCCTTACCACTTGGCCACGCCCCAGTTATTATTGGGACTAATAAACACTATTATTGGTACTGGTTGTTCGTCAACTTCAGCCTTAAATATCTATCAAAGAAATTGGATCATTGCTAGAATTTATATATATTTATATATAAACCTAAACTACTGCATTTATTGATCATTAGATCTAATTGAATTAAGATATTATATGAAATTATGATTTATTCTATTCACTTTTTTATTTTCGAATTGAAATTGAAGAATTTTGGATTGGGCAAGTTCAAATTAAAGAAGGTTTTTTGGTATATCTAATTTCTTTTTCTACATTTACCCCCTTCGATATAAAGAATTCAACTTATTAATAACTCAATCAAATTAAATATAATTAACCTTAAGAACAAAATGTTTGTTATGATTAATATATTAAGTTTAATCTGTATCTGTCTTAATTATACCGTTTATTCAAGTAGTTTTTTCGTCGCCAAATTACCCGAAGCCTACGCTTTTTTAAATCCAGTCGTAGATGTTATGCCAGTAATACCTGTGCTTTTTTTTCTTTTAGCTTTTGTTTGGCAAGCTGCCGTAAGTTTTCGATGATTTTTTTAACTAAAAATTATTCAATACTATTGAATACCGTCCTAGACTAAGTTATTCAAAAAAAATATATAACAATTGATAAGCTAAGTCTTACAGTATGAACCTTCGAGTCGAATAAAGAAATTATGGTATAACTGTGAGAAGTTTGGAACACCCCATTTCATTCCCTTATTCTGATCCTTTTTCTATTGGAAGACCTCTTGGGGTCTTCCAAAAATGGCTTATATTAGGTATAAATTAATAGTTTTGTTAATGAACAAATCTACTTTTATTAAAATATGAAAAATGTAGTTTTTGAAAATTCTTTTCTTTTTCTAGTCTCAAAAGAACTTTAGTTTATTTCTTCGTTTGGTGCTCATTGAAAAAAATCTATATAAACTCTAGTAAGGTACGCAATTTAAAATACAAATGGCCACATGGAGGATCTACTCTCTTTTTTCCCAAAAAAATTTGGAGATTATGTAATGCTTACTCTCAAACTATTTGTTTACACGGTGGTGATATTCTTTGTCTCTTTATTCATCTTCGGATTCCTCTCTAATGATCCAGGACGTAATCCTGGGCGTGAAGAATAAAAAAAAAAATAACTCAGAACAAATCGAAAGTCAATAAAAAGTTATCGAAAAAACGGAAAGAGAGGGATTCGAACCCTCGGTACGAAAAACTCATACAACGGATTAGCAATCCGACGCTTTAGTCCACTCAGCCATCTTTCCCCGATTACCAAAGGATAATTTATTATGTTCCATAAATCAAAATCGGGCTTGAAAAAGGACTTTTAGTTAGTTTATCTATATTAAAAAAGAAAGAAAAATAAAAGTCCTTTTTTATTTTTGCTAAATAAACCTTTTCTTTCCCCGGATTGGCCTGTCCAGCATCAAGCTGGGCCGGTCCCTTTTTCGTTTCTTACAACGAAAAGGAGTTTGCTATCTTTATCTTAATTTGTTGGCTTTTTAATTAAAAAAAAAATCGATTAAACTAAGATATGAAAATAAGGGAACTCTAAATTCTTGAACAATGCGTTTTTCGGTTAGGACTTAAATAGTTTTATATCTGACAAAAACCTCTAAGCAAAAGACTTCGTATTTAAAGGAGTCCGCTTTTACGAATCTCATTAGGTCTTTTCGTTTACGCTATAATTTTCATTATTTTTTTTGATCTTATCTTTTGCTTCCAAACAATTTTCTTGTTAGACAAAAAGTCAATTTATATACAATAATCTGATTGTAGCGGGTATAGTTTAGTGGTAAAAGTGCGATTCGTTCTATTAATCCCTTAATGGTTAAGGGATCCCCTGGGTTTTTGAATATACCATTCTAATCAAAAACTTTATCTCGTAAAAAGGATTTCCTCCTTCTTTACCTCTGAATCAAAAAGTCGAGGAAGAATATAAATTCTCGTAATTTATACTCAAAAGTCAATATTCAATTCTATAATAGGATTATAGATTATGAAATTACGAAACATAATTTTTTTATTGGATCAATACTTCCAATTGAATGAATATGAATAAGGAATCCATGGATAAAGATAGAAAATTTATTTCTAATCGTAACTAAATCTTCAATTTGTCTTTTTTGTATTATATATGGAAAAGTGAAGCAAAATAGCTATGAAACGATGGCTTTGGTTTACTAAAGCCATCGACAAATCTTTTAGCTCGATGGAAACAAAAATATTTTCCTAAGGATTTTATTAACTAGAAATAGAGAACGAAGTAACGAGAAAAGGTCTTAGAAGCTCCTTCTTTTCTCTAAGGATTGTCTATAAAGCAGGTAGGGTATTTTGAATACATTGAAACAGAAAAGCTGACATAGATATTATGGGTCGAAATTTTTCATTTCGTTCATATCTTATCTTTTGAAATTTATCCATCTTCCATAAAGGAGCCGAATGAAACCAAAGTCTCATGTTCGGTTTTGAATTAGAGACGTTAAGAATGATGAATCAACGTCGACTATAACCCCTAGCCTTCCAAGCTAACGATGCGGGTTCGATTCCCGCTACCCGCTTGTACTTAATTTATCGTATAGACCCAGCCAATATGTCAATATTTTGAGTAATCTCTCCATTTTTTTAATAATATTAAAAAAAAAAAAAATGGAAATGAAAAGCGTCCATTGTCTAATGGATAGGACAGAGGTCTTCTAAACCTTTAGTATAGGTTCAAATCCTATTGGACGCAATATATTTCCATATATATATTTTTATTTCTATCTCAAGAAAGCTTATCTCTTAATAATTTGAATAAGAGATAAGATCCACTTGTTAATAGACACTTTAGATTTATAATTTACCTTACCGATTTAAAGTAATTTATTTGGTTAGACTTGCTTTTGAAGGAGAAAAAGCTCCCTCTGTTCCTGAATAGCTTCTTTCAAAAGGACTTCTGCTTCATCAGTAAATGTTTTAGTAGAAGATAAGATTTCGTGGAATTCAGGTTTATTCGTTTTTAAGTAAGTCCGTAA